AATGAATTGCCTGATAAAAAGGGTTACCTTGATAGGGTAAATCATAAAGAGTTCTCTTTATTCATTAAAAAAGATAAGCTAATTAAGCTACTAGGCTCATACCCTACTTATAAAGGTTATAATCCTTTTCTTTTTAATTAAAAAAATTTCCAATAATATTTTTTTTATTATATTAATTTTAGGTTCTTTAATTACAATTTCATCAAATTCTTGATTAAGAGCTTGAATAGGATTAGAAATTAATTTACTTTCATTTATCCCCTTAATAAATGAAGGTAAAAAAAATCTAATAACCTCAGAAAGTAGATTAAAATATTTCTTAACTCAAGCTTTTGCTTCTTCAATTTTATTATTCTCTATTATTTTAATAATAATATTTTTTAATAATAACTGACTAATCCATAATAATTTCAATGATTTATTAATTTTATCCACATTAATACTAAAAAGAGGAGCCGCTCCTTTTCATTTTTGATTTCCTAGAGTAATTGAAGGATTAAGCTGAATTAATAGCTTAATTTTGATAACTTGACAAAAAATTGCCCCCTTAATATTAATTTCATATAATAGAAATTATAATTTTTTTTTAATTGCAATTATTTTATCAATATTAGTCGGAACCTTAGGAGGATTAAATCAAACATCTTTACGAAAATTAATAGCATTTTCTTCTATTAATCATTTAGGGTGAATATTAATAGCAATATTAATCAATGATTTATTATGATTTACTTATTTCATTCTATACTCTATTTTATCAATATCTATTATTATAATTTTCAATAATTTTAAACTTTTTCATTTTAATCAAATTTCAAATTTATCTTTAATAAACCCTACAATTAAATTTTTTATATTTTTAAATTTACTATCATTAGGGGGATTACCCCCCTTTCTAGGATTTTTACCTAAATGATTAGTAATTCAAAATATAATTAATTTAAATCAATTTTTTTTATTATTTATTGCAACTTGCCTAACTTTAATTACCTTATATTATTATTTACGGATATCTTACAGAATCTTTATATTAAATTATAATAAAAATTCATGAATATTAGGCTATAACAACAATAATAATTTAAATTTAACTTTAATTTTAAATTTTATTTCTATTACAGGATTAATATTTATTACTTTAATTTATTTAATTATTTAAGAATTTAAGTTAAAAAAACTAATAGTCTTCAAAACTAACAATATTTGTATTAATCATTTAATTCTTAAATTATTAAATTTTAATAAAATGAATATTTTTTAGTATAAAATTATATTTAATAGAATTAAACTATTCCTAAAAGATTCAAAAACTTTTGTGCATCGTACACTAAAATATAATATAAAATAAATTTAAACTTTAATAATTTAAAAATTATTCCTTCAGATTTGCAATCTAATATCATATATTGAATATAAAGTTTGATTAAAAAGAATTATTCTTATATATAAATTTACAATTTATCGCCTAAACTTCAGCCATTTAATCGCAACAATGATTATTTTCAACAAATCATAAAAATATTGGAACTTTATATTTTATTTTTGGAATTTGATCAGGAATAGTAGGGACATCATTAAGTGTCTTAATTCGAGCAGAGTTAAGTCAACCTAGAATATTTATTGGAAATGATCAAATTTATAATGTAATTGTAACTGCACATGCTTTTATTATAATTTTTTTTATAGTAATGCCTATTATAATTGGAGGATTTGGAAATTGATTAGTTCCTCTTATACTGGGTGCCCCAGATATAGCTTTCCCTCGAATAAATAATATAAGTTTTTGAATACTTCCTCCTTCTTTAACTTTATTACTTTCAAGTAGTATAGTAGAAAATGGATCAGGGACTGGGTGAACAGTTTACCCCCCATTATCATCAAGAATTGCTCATACTGGGGCATCTGTTGATTTAACTATTTTTTCTCTTCATTTAGCGGGAATTTCTTCTATTTTAGGGGCAGTAAATTTTATTACCACTATTATTAATATACGATCATCAGGTATTACTTTAGACCGATTACCTTTATTTGTATGATCTGTAATAATTACAGCAATTTTATTATTATTATCTTTACCAGTATTAGCTGGAGCTATTACAATATTATTAACTGACCGAAACCTAAATACTTCCTTCTTTGACCCAATTGGAGGGGGAGACCCTATTTTATATCAACATTTATTTTGATTTTTTGGTCACCCAGAAGTATATATTTTAATTTTACCAGGGTTTGGTATAATTTCTCATATTATTACTCAAGAAAGAGGAAAAAAGGAAACATTTGGAACTCTTGGAATAATTTACGCAATATTAACAATTGGCCTATTAGGGTTTATTGTTTGAGCTCATCATATATTTACAGTAGGTATAGATATTGATACCCGGGCTTACTTTACTTCTGCTACAATAATTATTGCCATTCCAACTGGAATTAAAATTTTTAGTTGATTAGCCACTTTACATGGAACTCAATTAAGCTACAGCCCCTCATTATTATGATCATTAGGGTTTGTATTTTTATTTACTGTTGGGGGATTGACAGGAGTAGTATTGGCTAATTCATCAATTGATATTATTCTTCATGATACTTATTATGTAGTAGCCCATTTTCATTATGTTTTATCTATAGGAGCTGTATTTACTATTATAGCAGGATTTATTCATTGATACCCTTTATTAACAGGATTAGTAATAAACTCTACATGATTAAAAACTCAATTTACTATTATATTTATTGGAGTAAATTTAACATTTTTTCCACAACATTTCCTAGGATTGGCAGGAATACCTCGACGATATTCTGATTTTCCAGATAGTTACTTATCATGAAATATTGTTTCATCTTTAGGAAGTATAATTTCATTATTTAGAATTATTTTATTTATATTTATTATTTGAGAAAGAATAATTTCACAACGTACTCCTTCAATACCTATACAACTATCTTCTTCTATTGAATGATATCATACTCTTCCTCCAGCTGAACACACTTATTCAGAATTACCCTTACTTTCTTCTAATTTCTAATATGGCAGATTAGTGCAATGAATTTAAGCTTCATATATAAAGATTATTATCTTTTATTAGAAAATGGCAACATGATCAAATTTTGGGCTTCAAGATAGTTCTTCCCCCTTAATAGAACAATTAAATTTTTTTCATGATCATACTTTATTAATTTTAATTATAATTACTATATTAATTGCTTATATTATATTTATATTATTATTTAATAAATTTACTAATCGATATTTATTACATGGACAAACTATTGAAATTATTTGAACTATTTTACCAGCAGTAATTTTAATATTTATTGCTTTTCCTTCACTTAAATTATTATATTTAATAGATGAAATTAATAGACCACTAATTACACTAAAGGCTATCGGACATCAATGATATTGAAGATACGAATATTCTAATTTCTTAAATCTAGAATTTGATTCTTATATAATTCCAACAAATGATTTAGACATTAATGGATTTCGACTACTAGATGTTGATAACCGAATTATTTTACCAATAAATAATCAAATTCGGGTTTTAGTAACAGCAACAGACGTAATTCATTCATGAACAGTTCCCTCACTTGGAGTTAAAATTGACGGAATACCTGGACGACTTAATCAAACAAACTTATTAATTAATCAACCAGGATTATTTTTTGGACAATGCTCAGAAATTTGTGGTACAAACCACAGATTTATACCAATTGTTATTGAAAGAATTCCAATAAATTATTTTATTAAATGAATTTCTTCTCAAATAAATTCATTAGATGACTGAAAGCAAGTAATGATCTCTTAAATCATGATATAGTAAATTAGCACTTACTTCTAATGAATAAAAAATTAGTTTTATAAAAACCTTAGTATGTCAAACTAAAAAAATTAGTATTAATCTAATATTTTTTAATTCCTCAAATAGCCCCCATTAGATGATTAATTTTATTCATTGTTTTCTCACTTACATTAGTAATTTTTAATATTAAAAATTACTTCTTTTTTTCATATAATTCTAATGAAAGAACCCAAAATTTAAGTATTAAACAACATAAAATAACTTGAAAATGATAACAAACCTATTTTCTGTATTTGACCCTTCAACTACTATTTTAAATTTATCTTTAAATTGATTAAGTACTTTTTTAGGACTTTTAATTATACCTTCTTTATACTGATTAATACCAAACCGATTCCAAATTATTTGAAATAATGTTTTACTAACTTTACATAAGGAATTTAAGACACTATTAGGGCCAAATGGTCATAATGGAAGAACTTTAATATTTATTTCATTATTCTCATTAATTTTATTTAATAATTTTTTAGGGTTATTCCCATATATTTTTACAAGTACTAGTCATTTAACATTAACTTTAACTCTAGCTTTCCCTTTATGATTAAGCTTTATATTATACGGGTGAATTTGTCATACACAGCACATATTTGCCCATTTAGTTCCCCAAGGAACTCCTCCAGTTTTAATGCCTTTTATAGTATGCATTGAAACAATTAGTAATATAATCCGACCAGGAACTTTAGCTGTACGATTAACTGCAAATATAATTGCAGGACATTTATTAATAACTCTATTAGGAAATACTGGACCTATATCAACTTCATACTTAATCTTATCTCTAATCTTAATTACTCAAATTGCTTTATTAATTTTAGAGTCAGCTGTAGCTATTATTCAATCTTATGTATTTACTGTATTAAGAACACTTTATTCTAGTGAAGTAAATTAATTTATGTCAACACATATAAACCACCCTTTTCATTTAGTTGATTATAGCCCTTGACCATTAACCGGGGCTATTGGAACAATAACAACAGTAACAGGTCTTGTACAATGATTTAATAAATATGATAATTCATTATTCCTACTAGGAAATATCATTGTTTTATTAACTATATATCAATGATGACGAGATATTTCTCGAGAAGGTACTTTCCAAGGATACCATACTATCCCTGTAACTCTAGGCTTACGATGAGGAATAATTTTATTTATTATTTCTGAAGTATTTTTCTTTATTTCTTTTTTTTGAGCTTTTTTTCATAGAAGATTATCCCCAACTATTGAATTAGGGATAATTTGACCCCCTATTGGTATTGTCCCTTTTAACCCTTTTCAAATTCCTTTATTAAATACAGCAATTTTATTAGCCTCAGGGGTTACTGTTACTTGAGCCCATCACAGATTAATAGAAAATAATCACACTCAAACAGTAAAAAGTCTTTTTTTTACTGTATTATTAGGAATTTATTTTTCTATTTTACAAGCTTATGAATATATTGAAGCCCCATTTACAATCGCAGATAATGTTTATGGATCAACATTTTTTGTGGCTACAGGATTCCACGGGCTACATGTATTAATTGGAACATCTTTTTTATTAATTTGTCTATTTCGCCATATAAACTTTCACTTTTCTAATAAACATCATTTTGGGTTTGAAGCTGCGGCCTGATATTGACATTTTGTAGATGTAGTATGATTATTTTTATATATTTCAATTTATTGATGAGGTAGTTAATTTATAAAGTATATAATTGTATATATGACTTCCAATCATAAGGACTAAAAAATTTTAGTATAAATAATCTTAATATTATCAGTTATAAGTTTAATTATTTTTATTATTACAGTCATTGTAATAATATTGGCTACTTTACTATCAAAAAAGACTATTACAGATCGAGAAAAATCTTCTCCATTTGAATGTGGATTTGACCCAATAAATTACTCTCGTCTACCTTTTTCTCTTCGATTTTTTTTAATTGCAATTATTTTTTTAATTTTTGATGTAGAAATTGCACTACTTTTACCAATAATTTTAATTATTAAAACATCAAACTTAATAAACTGATCCATTACTAGATTATTCTTTATTTTTATTTTATTAATTGGATTATACCATGAATGAAATCAAGGAGCTTTAGAATGAAATCAATAAATATGAAGCGATTTATTGCAATTAGTTTCGGCCTAATCTTAGGTGAAATTCACCCATATTTTAGGATAATAGTTAACTATAACATTTAATTTGCACTTAAAAAGTATTGAATTTATTCAATTTATCTTAAATTAAATAATTAATTGAAACCAAAAAGAGGTATATCACTGTTAATGATATCATTGAATAATTTTATTCCAATTAAGAAATATAAATGGAATTAAACCATTAAAGATAAAAGTTAGCAGCTTTTTCTTGAACACCATATTTCAATAAATTTATTTATATAGTTTAAATAAAACATTACATTTTCACTGTAAAAATAAAAATTTTATTTTTTATAAATATTTAAAAATTATAATAATTTCTTTAACATCTTCAGTGTTACGCTCTAAATATAAGCTATTTAAATTTTTTTAATTTAAAAATATTATTATAATTACTAAAATAATAACTCACAATATATAACTTAATAAATAAATTTTTAAATTATTATTTTGAAACTTTTGAATATATAATGAATAATTTTTTAATTGATTATATAATATTTGACCTCCAAAATATTCACTTCAACCTTGATCAAAATTACTAAAAGAATTTTTTCCTAAAATTAATGGCATTTTAATTACCCCAATAGTAGAAATTATAGGTATAAATCATATACTACCAAAAAAATAAGTAAAATTATATATAAATAAAGATTTATTAAAAAAAAATAATTTTACATTTCTCAACAAATAGCCAAATAATCCTCCTAAAATACATACTAATAAAGTTAATAATTTTAAATAATAAGGTAAACAAATTATTTGTACATTTAAAAATATTAATCAATTTAATATACTCCCCCCAATAACAGCTATAATTATTAAAAAGAAAATACTAAAAGATATTACCCATCCTTCATCATTTAATATATTTAAACTTATTCTATTAAAATCTCCAACTATAGAATAATAAACTAATCGAAAAGAATAACTAACAGTTAATCCTGTAGAAAAAAAAAACAAAAAAAAAGAAAAAAAATTTATGTAAGATAATCTCACTACTTCTAAAATTAAATCCTTTGAGTAAAATCCAGCTAAAAAAGGTATGCCACATAAAGCTAAATTTGCAATATTAAATCTACTACAAGTTAAAGGCATACTTATTATTAAACCCCCTATATAACGAATATCCTGCATATTTTTTATATTATGAATAATTACTCCAGCACACATAAACAATAAAGCCTTAAATAAAGCATGAGTTAATAGATGAAAAAAAGCTAACTTATAGTAACCAATAGATAAAATTCTTATTATTAGCCCTAATTGACTTAAAGTAGATAAAGCAATAATTTTTTTTAAATCAAACTCATAATTAGCACCTAATCCGGCTATAAATATAGTTAACCCCGAAATTAATAATAAAAATTGTCCTAAAAAAGTATTTTCTAATAAAATATTAAAACGAATTAATAAATAAACCCCAGCAGTAACTAAAGTAGATGAATGGACTAAAGCAGAAACAGGAGTAGGAGCCGCTATAGCAGCCGGCAATCAAGAAGAAAATGGAATTTGAGCTCTCTTTGTTATAGCGGCTAAAACAACTAACCCCCCAATAACTATCATGCTAAATTCATTTTTTATTATGTCTAAATAAAATACATAATTTCATCTCCCATAATTTAATATTCAAGCAATGGCTAATAATAGAGCAACATCCCCAATACGATTAGATAGTGCGGTTAATATCCCGGCATTATAAGACTTAATATTTTGAAAATAAATAACTAAACAATAAGAAACTAACCCTAACCCATCTCAACCTAATAAAATTCTAATTAAATTAGGACTAATAATTAATATTATTATTGAAAAAACAAATATTAATACTAATAAAATAAATCGATTAATATTAAAATCTTCACTTATATATTGATCTCTATAAAAAATTACTAATGAAGAAATTAATAACACAAAAGATATAAATATTAAACTTATTCAGTCAAATAAAAAAGTTATTACAATAGATGAAGAATGTAAAGAGATAATTTCTCATTCAATAAAAATAACTAAGTCCTTTAACAAAAATTTTAATCTGTAAATAAATAAAGTAAAACTAATAAAAATTAATACATAAAAGCTATTTTTACAATAATTAATTAAATAATTCACGATCTAAAATGAAATACTCATATCATTGACACCACAAATCAATATTTTTATTAAACTATTTAAATTAAAATTTATAACATAAAAATATTACTTTTTATAATTAATAAATTTAAAGGTAATCAATGTAAAATTAATAATAAAAATTCACGAATTGTAATAGAAGAAAAAAAATAAATACCAGAATAAAATTTTCCATGTTGACTATAAGAAAATAAGTATAAAGTATAAGCAGCACTAAAAAAAGATAAAAAAGCTAAAGAAATTATAGTTAATCATGATCAACTAACAATTCTATTTAATAAAAAAATTTCCCCTAATAAATTTAAAGTAGGAGGAGCCGCTATATTACCAGAGCATAATAAAAATCACCATAAAGATAAACTAGGTAAAAAATTTAATATTCCTTTATTAATTAATAAACTTCGACTTCCCATACGCTCATATGAAATATTTGCTAGACAAAATAATCCAGAAGAACATAAACCATGGGCAATTATTAAAATATAAGACCCATTTAATCCCCAATAAGTTAAAGTTATTATACCTCTTAAAACAATACCCATATGAGCTACCGAAGAATAAGCAATTAAAGCCTTTAGATCTATTTGTCATAAACAAATTAATCTAACTAATACTCCCCCAATTAAGCTAATTCTAATTCAAACTATATTAAACTTTATTCCTAAAATCTGTAGTATAGAAAATACACGAAGTAACCCGTATCCCCCTAATTTTAATAAAACTCCTGCCAAAATTATTGAACCAGAAACTGGGGCTTCAACATGCGCCTTAGGTAATCATAGATGAACCAAAAATATAGGTATTTTTACTAAAAAAGCAAATAATATGCATAAATATAAAAATTCTAAATTATACAAATTTAAATAGCTTAATATAAAAAAATTTATAGTAAAACTTCTATTTTTAATATAAAAAATCCCAATTAATAAAGGTAAAGAAGCCAATAAAGTATAAAACAATAAATAAATACCGGCTTGTAAACGTTCAGGCTGATATCCCCAACCTAAAATTAAAAATAACGTTGGAATTAAACTACTTTCAAAAAATAAATAAAATATAAATAATCTTATTGAACTAAAAGTAAAAATTAATATTAATAATAAAAATAAAATTATAAATAAAAATAAATTAACATAATTATTAGCTTTAATAATATTTTCTCTAGCCATTAACATTAATCCACAAATTCAAAAACTTAATAAAATTAATCCATAAGATATTAAATCTATACCAAAATAATAAGAAATTCTACAAAAATAATAACTTAACTTAATTTTAAATATGAATAATGCTATACAAATAAAAATTAAATTTTGAACCATTCAAAAAATATTTTTTTTAAAAAGAAAAAAAAATGTAAATATAATTATAAAAATAAATTTTAACATTGTAAAATAGAAAAACTTTGAAAATAATCATTACCATGAGTTCGAATTATTGAAACTAAAATTGATAGCCCTAAAACTCCTTCACAAACACAAAAGGTTAAAAAAAATATACTAAAATATAACTCATAATTTATAAAATTTAAATACATAAATAATAATATAAATAATATTAATACTATAAATTCTAATCTTAACAATATACATAATAAATGTTTTTGACTAGAAATAAATACAATGCATCTAAATAAAAATATAATAATTATTAAATAATATATATATAAATTTATCATTAGTTTTAATAGTTTAAAAAAAACATTAGTCTTGTAAACTAAAAATAAAAATTATTTTTTTAAAACTTCAAGAAAAAAGAAACCTCCTTTTCATTAACTCCCAAAGTTAATATTTTAAATAAACTATTTCTTGATATTATAATTATTATATTTTTATCTTTTATTACTAATTTAATCTTTATAACAATAAAACACCCCCTAGCTATAGGATTAATATTATTAATCCAAACTTTCTTAACCTCTTTATTAATAGGAATAAATACAAAAACATTTTGATTTTCTTATATATTATTTTTAATTTTTATGGGAGGAATATTAGTTTTATTTATTTATGTAACATCATTATCATCAAATGAAATATTTTCTATATCTTTTAAATTATTATTTATAGTTTTCACATTATCCACATTGTTTTTTATATTTTATTTATTTATAGATAATTCAATATTTGAAAGATTTAATCTTAATATTGAAATAAATAAATTTATAAATAGATTTAATTCAATAGAAAATTCTATTGAATTAAATAAAATATATAACTTTCCAACTAACTTAATTACTTTATTATTAATTAATTACTTATTTCTAACTTTACTAGTTACAGTAAAAATTACTAAAAAAAATTATGGCCCTTTACGCCCTATAAACTAATGTCTAAATCTCTACGAAAAACACACCCTTTAATTAGAATTATAAATAATGCATTAGTAGATTTACCTGCTCCATCAAATATTTCTGCCTGATGAAACTTTGGGTCATTGTTAGGCTTATGTTTAATTATCCAAATTTTAACGGGGTTATTCCTTGCAATACACTATACAGCTGATATTGAAACAGCTTTTAATAGTGTAAACCATATTTATCGAGATGTAAATAATGGATGATTTTTACGAATTTGCCATGCAAATGGAGCTTCTTTCTTTTTTGCCTGTTTATTTATACATATTGGCCGAGGAATTTATTATAATTCTTATTTATTCACCCCAACATGAATAGTCGGAATTTTAATTATATTTTTAGTAATAGCTACAGGATTTTTAGGATATGTTTTACCTTGAGGACAAATATCATTCTGAGGAGCTACAGTTATTACTAATTTATTATCAGCTATTCCTTATTTAGGAACTACTTTAGTCCAATGAATTTGAGGAGGGTTCGCAATTGATAACGCAACTTTAACTCGATTTTTTACTTTTCATTTTATTTTACCTTTTATTGTTTTAGCTTTAACAATAATTCATTTATTATTTTTACATCAAACAGGGTCAAATAATCCATTAGGATTAAATAGTAATATTGATAAAATCCCCTTTCATCCTTATTTTATTTATAAGGATTTAATTGGATTTATTATTTTAATCTGAATTTTAATTATATTTATTTGAAAATTTAATTACCTGCTAATAGACCCAGAAAATTTTATTCCAGCTAACCCTTTAGTAACTCCTGTTCATATTCAACCAGAATGATATTTTTTATTTGCATATGCTATTTTACGGTCAATTCCCAATAAATTAGGGGGAGTAATTGCATTATTTCTCTCAATTAGTATTTTAGTGATTTTACCATTTACTCATATAAATAAATTCCGAGGATTTCAATTTTATCCCTTAAATCAAATCTTATTTTGAATTATAGTAACTGTAACAATTTTATTAACATGAATTGGGGCACGCCCTGTTGAAAATCCTTATGTTGTTACTGGACAAATCTTAACTATTTTATATTTTTCTTATTTTTTAATTAATCCTTTATTAATTAAATATTGAGATAAACTATTAAATTAATTAATAAGCTTTTATAGCATATGTCTTGAAAACATAAGAAAGAAGTAAAATCTTCTATTAATTTATACTAAAAAATATTCATTAAAATAATAAAGACATAATAAAAATTTTTAACCCAATAAAAAAAAATAAATAATTTAAAGCTATAGGTAAAAAACTTTTTCAAGCTAAATATATTAATTTATCATAACGAAATCGAGGCAATGTTCCACGAATTCAAATAAATAAGAAAGAAATAACAGTTAATTTAAAAAAAAATAAAATTCTATAAATATCCCCGCCCAAAAAAATTACAACAAATAATATACTTATAAATAAAATACTTGAATACTCAGCTAAAAAAATCAAAGCAAATCTACCTCTTCTATACTCTACATTAAACCCAGAAACTAATTCAGATTCTCCTTCAGCAAAATCAAAAGGAGTCCGATTAGTCTCAGCTAAACAAGAAGCAAATCAAACTAAAGATAAAGGAAAACAAAATAAAATAAATCAAATATAATTCTGATAATAAAAAAAGTTCAAAAAATTATAATTACCAATTAAAAAAATAAAACTTATTAAAATTAAAGCTAAACTAACTTCATAAGAAATAGTCTGAGCCACTGCCCGCAACCCCCCTAATAAGGCATAATTAGAATTAGAAGCTCATCCAGCAATTATAACAGTATAAACTCCTAATCTAGTAATACATAAAAAAAATAAAACACCTAAATTAAAAGAATATAATTTAATTAAATAAGGGATGCATATTCAAATTAATAAAGATAAAAATAAAGAAAAAATAGGAGAAATATAATAAAAAATATAGTTAGATAATAAAGGATAAGTTTGTTCCTTAGTAAATAATTTTACAGCATCTCTAAAAGGTTGTAATAACCCCATAAATCCTACTTTATTTGGACCCTTACGAATTTGAATATACCCTAAAACCTTACGTTCTAATAAAGTTAAAAAAGCAACACCGACTATAACACAAATTACTAATAATAATCTTCCAATTAATGATAAAATATAATCTATAAAAAACAATACTATTTATAATTAATTAAATTATATAGATAAATTCTAAATTTATTGCACTAATCTGCCAAAATAGTTTATTTAATATTAATATTATTCAATATTATTAAAATTTATATTTTATATATTAGGTCCTTTCGTACTATAATATATTAATTTATTAAGGATAGAAACCAACCTGGCTTACACCGGTTTGAACTCAGATCATGTAAGAATTCAAAAGTCGAACAGACTTAAACTTTAAACTTCTACACCTAAAAATAACTCTTAATCCAACATCGAGGTCGCAATCTTTTTTGTTAATATGAACTTTTAAAAAAAATTACGCTGTTATCCCTAAAGTAACTTAATTTTTTAATCAATAAAATTGGATCAATTATTCATATATTAATGTAAATTAATAATTAAAGTTTATTAAATTTAAATACCACCCCAGTAAAATTTTTAATTAAAATATAAATTTAAATATTCTTTTTAACTTATAATTAACAAAAATAAAGATTTATAGGGTCTTCTCGTCCTTTAATTATATTTAAACTTTTTAATTTAAAAATAAAATTCTATATAAATTTAAAAAAGACAGTATATATTTCATTCAACCATTCATACAAGCTTTCAATTAAAAAACTATTGATTATGCTACCTTCGCACAGTCAAAATACTGCGGCTCTTTAATAATTATCAGTGAGCAGGTTAGACTTTAAATTAAATTCAAAAAGACATGTTTTTGATAAACAGGTGAATATATAATTTGCCGAATTCCTTATTTAAACCTTTCATTTTAAATAATTTATAAAAAATAAATATACTAATTTTATCATTATTAATAAATTTTTAAAATTAAAATTTATATTTTAATAAATAATTTAATTTAAAAATAAATAATAAAAAAATTAAAATAAATTATAACAAATTTATTAATGATAACTATTTTTAAGCTTACATTTATTAAACATTTTATTTAAAATTTAAAAATTTATTTTTAAGCTAATCCCTAAAAATATTAATTTTATTAAATAAATATATTAAACAAAATAATATATTTATTAATAAATCTAAATTAAATTTATTTCTTAAAAAACTAGATATATTTTAAAACGATTAACATTTCATTTCTAATTATATATTTAAAATATTTATGCTACAATAAATTTTATATATAATTAAATCTTTAAAATTCGAGAATAATTATTATAATAATCAATTATTTAATAAACCCTGATACACAAGGTACAATAAATTAAATTTTCTTTTAAAATAAAAATTTTTCAAATTATTTCAATTTTATTTTACAATACTAATAAACTATTATTAAAATTATTATTTATTTAAAAAATACTAAAACAAAAATCATTAAAATTATTTTTATTAAATTAATATAAAAAAATATAAAATTAATAAATAAAATCTAATCAATTTAAATTGAATTGCACAAATTTCTTTTCAATGTAAATGAAATACTTTACTAATTAAGCTTTAAATTGTCTTTCTAGATACATTTTCCAATACATCTACTATGTTACAACTTATCTTGTTTTAAAAACAAGAACGATGGGCGATATGTGCATATTTTAGAGCTATAATCATATAAATAATCTATTTTATATTACTATTAAATCCACCTTAAAATTTCTATTTCAAAAAATTCTCCGTTTAAATAAATTTATTGTAATTCATCTCTACTTAAATATAAACTGCACCTTGATCTGACATACTATTTAATTAAATATTAAGAAAATCTAAATCTTATAATATATTCTGATGACGACGATATACAAACTAAATAAATTTAAGTAAGGTTCAATGGGGATTATCAATTACAGGACAAATTCCTCTAAATAGACTAAAATACCGCCAAATTTTTTAAATTTAAAGAATATAACTATTACTACTTTAACATTTTAATTTTTATTTTCAATAATAGGGTATCTAATCCTAGTTTATTATAAAAAGTTTATAGCTTAAATTAATTTTTAATATAACCATTAATAAATTTAAAAATTTCACCTAATAAATTTAAATTTATATTATAAAAATTTCAATTTAACTAATATTAAAAATTTTTATTTGTATTATTTGTATAACCGCGGTAGCTGGCACAAATTTTACCAATACTATATATTATTACTAATACAAAATTTCTTTTTACTATTAATATTAATTACTGCGAATAAAAGAAAATAAAATAATTTATTAAAAATTAAATTAATTCACACAAAAATTTACATGTAAAATAAAATAATAACAAAAATATTAACCAAAATAAAATAATTTATTTATAAATATAAAATATTTAATTAAATTTAAATTTAATTTTATAATAATAATTAAAATATTTATTATTATTATTATTTATTTAATATATATTAAAAATATTATTAAATAAAATATAATAGTATAATACTCCCCAAATAAAACTCAAAAGTCTTATTTTTTTTTTATTTATTTACATAAATTTTATTTAATAAATTAACCCCTTAATTTAATTTTTAAATATTATCTACTTATTTATTTATAAATATAAAATATTTAATTAAATTTAAATTTAATTTTATAATAATAATTAAAATATTTATTATTATTATTATTTATTTAATAAATATTAAAAATATTATTAAATAAAATATAATAGTATAATACTCCCCAAATAAAACTCAAAAGTCTTATTTTTTTTTATTTATTTACATAAATTTTATTTAATAAATTAACCCCTTAATTTAATTTTTAAATATTATCTACTTATTTATTTATAAATATAAAATATTTAATTAAATTTAAATTTAATTTTATAATAATAATTAAAATATTTATTATTATTATTATTTATTTAATAAATATTAAAAATATTATTAAATAAAATATAATAGTATAATACTTTATAAAATATTTGTATATAAATAATTTATATTAAATATAAATATTTTATTTTTATATTTATTATATATAAATAATTTATTTAATATAAATTATTTATATATTATTTTATTTAAATTATAATATATATATATACATATAAATTATTTATATATTAATATATTTATATATATTATATAATCTATTAATTACTATAATTTATCTACTTATTATTATATAATATATATATTTATATAATAATTAAAAAATTTATATTGTATATATACATTTTCCATATATAATATTGAAATATACATATGACTATTTTATTTTTTTGAATATAGGACCCTTAGTATTATAAATAATACACTATATATAATTTAAATTATTATATATATATTTAATCAATTTATTATCATACATACATATAAATTTAAACATTATATATAAATCATTTATATTACACCTAAAAAAATTCCGTGATTTTTGTCATTTTTTTTGAAAATTTTTAAATTATTACTTTAAAAATTTAATTTATTTATATATACATACATAATAAATTTAATATAATTAAATTACAATTATTAAGATTTTTTATATTTTAATTATTTACAATTATATAACTAATTAAAAATAAAAAAAA